AATAAACATAGACAAAGAGCTAGAAGGAAGAAAAATTAGAGTTTCTAACTCTTTGAAATTTTTTGGAGTTTTGGAGTCCGGTCACGGGATTTGAATATTAAGTTATTAAGTTAAGTATGAATCATAGCTCTAATACTTCGTAATCTATTTCATATATTCCGTGCTCCAGATACTAGAATAAATATCTGACGAAGTCAAAAACCATCTCTATCAAGATAAGATGACAGACCCATTTTCTGTATTATCAATAGGATCCATTATAACAAGTCGCACACTCATATTCCAGAAATACAGAAAGAAAGAAATTCCACGATCGAACTACCAAAATAGAATAGCATAAAATGGGCTAAAAAAACGAGACCAAAATGCTTCACTTTGTATTGAAAAGCTAGAATTTAGTGATTCTTGTAAATCTAATTCATTGAAATTCCATCTAGTAAAACGGAAGAATTATAAATCTCCAAAATAATAGATAGGAATACCGCAAATAGAGCCATTGCGACACCCATCAAAGGAGTAGTCCCCCACCCTGGAGCTACTTTACCATATTCCGAATTCAATGGTTTCAATAAATCCCCTACAATAGTTCGTCTTGGACCAGATCTAGAACTCCCCTCAACGCTTTGTGTAGCCATAAATCCTTTTTTGTATTAACTGAGATCTGTTGACTTTGTATACCATTCTGTTGTAAATAAATGATCTTATCATAGATCCATTGTGGTCTGGAAATTATTATTTTTTTATTATTATATAATAATGGAAACAGCAACCCTAGTCGCCATCTCTATATCTGGTTTACTTGTAAGTTTTACGGGGTATGCCTTATATACTGCTTTTGGGCAACCCTCTCAACAACTAAGAGATCCATTCGAGGAACACGGGGACTAGTTGAAGTAATGAGCCCCCCAATCTTGGGAGGCTCATTACTTCAATTAAGATAATGAAAAATCATTTCACCTTTTTAGTTGGAACTTTAGGCGGTTCTCGAAAAAAGATAGCGAAAAAAATTATTCCTAGAGTTGATACTAAGAGGAATGTATAAACTAATGCTTCCATAGATTCAATCGTGGTTTACAATTATAGCTTCCATATCTGTTTATTTAGAGCGTTCCCGGATAAAAAAAGAGCAAGAGTCAAGACAAAGAAAAGGCGGGGATTCAAATCAAGATGTCCCCAGTACCCTATGTCAAAGTCAAATTACAAAAAGAAAATAGAGACGAAAAATCAGAGATTAATGTTGTATCAAACTACTTGTCTTTTTGTAGTTGGATCTCCAAGTTTTTGGAATGCTCCAAATTCCACCTGAGCGTCTAAATCTGGATCAATACCAGCAAAAACATCTCTGAACAAGGTTCGAGAGCCATGCCAAATGTGTCCGAAGAAGAAGAGCAAGGCAAACGAAGCATGTCCAAAAGTAAACCAACCCCTTGGACTGCTACGAAAAACACCATCGGATTTCAAAGTAGCACGATCTAATTCAAAAATTTCACCCAATTGTGCGCGTCTAGCATATTTTTTCACAGTAGCAGGATCGCTATAACTGACCCCATTTAGTTCACCACCATAGAACTCAACAGTTACACCTACTTGTTCAACACTATACTTCGATTCTGCCCTTCGAAAAGGAACATCGGCTCTAACAATTCCGTCTCCATCTACTAAAACAACCGGAAATGTTTCAAAAAAAGTAGGCATACGACGTACAAAAAGCTCACGCCCTTCTTTATCTCTAAATAGAGGATGTCCTAACCACCCAATAGCTATTCCATCCCCGTTGTCCATTGAGCCTGCTCTGAACAATCCACCCTTTGCGGGATTATTTCCGATGTAATCATAAAAAGCTAATTTTTCAGGAATTTTAGACCAAGCTTCGGATAAGCTTTGATTTTCAGCCATCCCAGTATCAACTCTTCGATATATTTCTTGCTGGAAGTATCCTTGATCCCATTGATAACGAGTGGGACCAAATAATTCAATGGGGGTAGTTGCTGAACCATACCACATAGTTCCAGCAACAACAAAAGCTGCAAAAAAGACAGCAGCGATACTACTGGAAAGCACGGTTTCAATATTTCCCATACGTAATCCTTTGTATAGACGTTGGGGCGGGCGGACACTAAGATGGAATAGGCCCGCTAATATGCCCAATGTTCCTGCTGCAATATGATGAGAGGCTATTCCTCCCGGAACAAAAGGATCAAAACCTTCCACACCCCATGCTGGATTTACAGATTGTACTTTTCCGGTTAGCCCATAAGGATCAGACACCCATATTCCAGGACCATACAATCCTGTTACATGAAAAGCACCAAACCCAAAACAAGCCACTCCTGAGAGAAATAAATGAATTCCAAAGATCTTGGGCAAATCTAAAGAAGGTTTTCCTGTACGTTCATCACAAAATATTTCTAGATCCCAATACACCCAATGCCAGATAGCTGCCAAGAAGCACAAGCCAGAAAACACAATATGCGCTCCAGCCACACCTTCATAACTCCAAATACCCGGATTCGTTATAGTTCCTCCTGTAATACTCCAACCACCCCATGAATTGGTTATTCCTAAACGAGTCATGAAGGGTATAACGAACATACCTTGTCTCCACATTGGATCGAGAACAGGGTCAGAAGGATCAAAAACTGCTAATTCATAGAGAGCCATCGAGCCGGCCCAACCAGCAACCAAAGCTGTATGCATTATATGGACAGCCAGCAAACGACCGGGATCATTCAATACGACGGTATGAACACGATACCAAGGCAAACCCATGGAATACCCCCTTAATCAACGAAAGATAGACACTATGTAACTTTATTGCACTGGAAAAAACTATGTTCTGGACCTCCCTTTTTTCAGTGGATTATCTCGGAGAAAGGATTCCATTTTTTTTTAGTATTTTAGTCAGAATGTCACAATTCTGTTTGTAGGAACAAAGAGAAGCAGATCTATTCTATACCAGATAAGTACCAATACGCAATGGGAGGTTGACTCCATTTTAGATGAGCGAATGCATACGGATTTGTTCATCATTCAAAGAGCCTATTCGTAAGAATTTTACTTTATTCATTTTGTCTTCTTTTTTTTTTATGTTATGAACTTATCGAATCCGCGCAAATAACAAATAAAATAAAACAAAAAAATAAAGAAAATAGAAAAAAGAATAAAATAAAAGCCAATATCCAATATAATATTATTAAAACAATAAATTCATATAATATTATAAAGACAATAAATTCATTGTTACGCTTTCACATCAAAGTGAAATAGAGTACTTCATTTTTTTTTATTTCATTTAATGCCTATTGGTGTTCCAAAAGTCCCTTTTCGAAATCCCGGAGAGGATAGTTCAAATTGGATTGACGTATAGTGCGACTTGTCAGAGACATTGGGTCATTATGGGATTTCCCCGTTCTCTACCCCGATCGAGATATCCTCTATTTCACCAAAGAAGGATTGATTAAATCATCCAAAAATTAGAGCGTGAAGTGGCAATAAAGTTCAATTAGATCTATGCTTTGGAGGTATTCAGATTAATATTATCAATTAGAATAATTTATGGTTAGCTTGTTTGGAACAATAAAATGAAGTATCCAGGCTCCGCTTAGAAAAACCCCATTAGTACTATATCCATGATTACTATTTGTATCATATTCTATTTATATATTTTATAAATTAGAAATCGGAGTAATTTCAAACTACAAATCATAATCAATCGAATAATTTGATAAATACGTCAAATATTTTGTGGAAGACGTGAAATGAATTGAAAAAAAGGAAGTTGTAGTAAAAAGAAATGGTATTGGGGGCATTTGCCCTATATGTGCAAATCCAAATCGGGCAGATCTTTACTCGGAGTAGAGCACAAACCTAAAAGAATTAAAGAAGCCCACTCAGGAACAAGAGAATGTTATCGTGATTTGAATTGGATCCCGATGAAAGAATACATCAATGAGAAGTTAGTTTGATAAGTTTAATGAATTTTTTTTTATTATTTTATTTATATTCTTTATAGGTAAATAGGTAAACGGGTAAAAAAACCATTTTTCTTGAAACTTTCTTGAAAAATGGAGGAAAAACCCCTTCGTTATTCGTTAAATGGGATCTACATATTGATTCTTTTTTTCGCAATTTTTGATGAACCGTATGCATTAAAAGGTGCATGTACGGTTCCTAAGGGATAGAATTTGATCCTAATCAACCGACTTTATCGAGAAAGATTACTTTTTTTAGGTCAAGATATTGATAGTGAGATCTCGAATCAACTTATCGGTCTTATGGTATATCTCAGTACAGAAAGTGAGATCAAAGATTTGTATTTGTTTATCAACTCTCCTGGCGGATGGGTAATACCCGGAATAGCTATTTATGATACTATGCAATTTGTGCGACCAGATGTACAAACAGTATGCATGGGATTAGCCGCTTCAATGGGATCTTTTATTCTGGTCGGAGGAAAAATTACCAAACGTCTAGCATTCCCTCACGCTTGGCGCCAATGAGTTTTTATTTTTTATTTTATTTCAAAGAAAAAAAGAAAGCTATGCCTTCGCCATATGAAATATGAATATTAAGTAATAATAGCATGGCATTTCGAATTCAATATAAGAAATTTTTTTTATTTCGTTTTAACATTAGATTATGTATTGAAAGAGTAGTATGAGATATTAAGGGCAGTTCCGATTTTATCTTATTTATCGGGAGCCTATTTCAGTGTCACAAACTTTTTTTTTTGTTTTCACACCAGAAGGTTCTTAAATGCTATTTATATTATTATAAATTATGAAAGAGGACAAAAAAAAGATTATATTCTTTTTTTTCATTTTTTTTTCAAATAAAAAAAAAGAAACTTTGGGATTGCTAAATCACCGATGAAATAAAGCAACGGAGCCACCATAGTATTTTGTTTTTATTAATTCCTCCCAAGGAAAGGGTGGTCATTGTATCATTTACCGACCGAGGCTTTGTAGACTCTCTATTTTTCTTCGGTAAAAGTGAATTCTCTTGTAGAGCCGTATGCAATGCGCAAGCAATGCCTGTACGGTTGTTCAATTCTATTATTATCTTATATCATCAGGGTAATGATCCATCAACCTATAGCTGCTTTTTATGAAGCACAAATAGGAGAATTTGTCCTGGAAGCGGAAGAACTACTGAAACTGCGCGAAATCCTCACAAGGGTTTATGCACAAAGAACAGGCAAACCCTTATGGGTTGTATCTGAAGACATGGAAAGGGATGTTTTTATGTCAGCAGCAGAAGCCCAAGTTCATGGAATTGTTGATCTTGTAGCAGTTGCATAAAAAATAGCAGGAATTTCACACAAATCGCGATTTGAGATTTTAGTTTCTTACCATTTTAGTTTCTTACCGAGGTTTCATATTCTATATTCTATTAATTTGAATTTTATTAATTTTAATAAAATATTAAAATAGAATAGGAATATAGAAAAAATTCATAATCATCCGGTTAGGATCGATCTAAACCAGCCCATTATGCATACGATTCAACATGCCAACTATTAAACAACTTATTAGAAACACAAGACAGCCAATCAGAAATGTCACCAAATCCCCCGCTCTCGGGGGATGCCCTCAGCGCCGAGGGACATGTACTAGGGTGTATGTGCGACTCGTTAAGATTTCAGATTGTGGGTTGGGACAAAAGAAAAAATTTTTCCACTATCCGTGATCAGTACCGATGAATAGGATAGAATGGAAGACTCTCCTTCACTCTCTTAAACGAAAAAAAAAGATCTAGAATATGCTTCTATTGTGTATCAAATTTATGGTTTCTATTGGTGCAAATTCAATTACCTCAATTTTCAATTAAAAATGCGAAAGAATTCCCTATTGGTAGCAAATGATTATCTGTTAAGCAGGGCAAATCTTATTTAAATTAAAAAACCGAAAATGGATGCCTCTACTCTTGCAAGAACGGACTAACAAGGTCAGCTAATCAGCTAATCCACATAATTAAATACCGTTACTGTAAAAGCGGATCTCGTTGTGAAAGACCTACTACTGGGGAATTCATGGGTAGAGCCCAAAAGTGTAAACTGTACAAGTTAACAATAGCATTGATTCGATCAAGTAAGGGGCTCCGGTGTATAGAGAGGACCTCGCCGTTTAAGAAATAACCATAGAAACGATGGAACCCACTATTTATTTATCCATTTCTATTTACTACTTAATTTTTATTTACTATATTTTTGTTTGATACCCAGTACCAATAAAATTTCTTATTTCAAGGCGAAATGCTTATAAAAAAAAGAAAAAATAGTGGTTGGGAAGGTTAGAGTAGCAAAAGCCGTTGGAATTATTATTTTATACATTGGAATAATCCGTTTTGTTAGTCTAGAAAAGGGAAAAAGAATAACTGAAAGAAAGGAAATCAATTAGTTATTTACCAAAGTTTCGTTTATTCAATGACCAGAATTAGACGAGGATATGTAGCTCGGAGACGTAGAACAAAAATTCGTTTATTCACATCAAGCTTTCGTGGGGCTCATTCAAGACTTACTCGAACTATTATTCAACAAAAAATAAAAGCTTTGTTTTCGGCCTATCGGGATAGAAATAGGCACAAAAGAAATTTTCGGTGTTTATGGGTGACTCGTATAAATGCAGCAATTCGCGAGAATGAGGTATCCTGTAGTTATAGTAGATTGATAAACAATCTGTACAAGAGACAGTTGCTTCTTAATCGTAAAATACTTGCACAACTAGCTATATTAAATAGGAATTGCCTTTATCTGATTTCCAATGACATGATAAAATAAGGAGATTGGAAAGAATCCTTCGGAATGTTTGACTTTGACATGGAATTGCTTGGAAAATGAATTCCGGGAAGGTAGAATAGAAATAAGTATAATAAAATATGATCATAATACATAATATGATCAAGTAGTCAAACTGAACAAAAACATTCAATAAAAAAATATTTATCAATAATTCAATAAAAAAATATTTATTTTTTTACTTTATCCCCAATTCTTTTTTTTTACGACACGACAATTAAATCCGGATTCCTGGATTTTTATCGAACAAAAAATCAACCGACGTTTGAGTTCGGATTGAAATTTTGATTCAATTGAAGAGTAAGCCTATTTTTTTCTGGTTCTAAGACCCGTAGTTCTAGCGACCAACTCGTTTTTTTCAAATTGTCTTTCATTATTAAGAAAGGGTAATGAAGATAAAATACGAGCTTGTTTTATAGCAATAGTAATTAATCGTTGTTGTTTTAAAGTCAATCTATTCACCCGTCTAGATAATATTTTTCCTTGTTCACTAATAAATCGACTAATTAAACTCATGTTTCTATAATCAATTCGATCCCCCGATCCAATCGGGGGCAGACGCCTACGAAGAGATCGCTTGGGCTTAAGAAAAAGTCGCTTGGATTTATCCATGGCTTGTTTATTTTATTCCTTTTTTTCGCGAATCCTATTTCCTTTGATCGGATCAAAAATGCTAATGATTTCGAATTAAGAAATAGGATTTTGCTTATTTCTATTTAAATATATATATTAACATATGATATGCTAATATATGATATGTCAATATGTCATTTTTCATCTTCCTTGTAAAAGTCACACGCAGTTGATCGATTCCATCTATTTCTTTATCTCCCCGTGAATTGTATGTTTGTAACAATAGGGACAGAATTTTCTCAACTCCAATCGACTAGGCTTATTGTGTCGATTCTTTTGAGTAATATATCTAGAAATGCCTATTGATTTCTTATTAACACTCTTTCGAACACAACTAGTACATTCTAAAATAACCCTTATTCGGACGTCTTTACCATTGGCCATGAACCTCCTTTTGGTTTTTATTCACTCAACTCTTCTATTTTCCTATCCGAAACGAAGAAGAAAAGAAGGAAAAAATACAAGTTACTAACTTGAAATCAAATTATGAAAGATTTTGTTGCAACCAATATAGTAAAAGTAAAAATAAGTAATACAATGATTAAAAATTCTATTTACATTAGAAAGAATAGAAGTACAGTCTTTTTATTTTATTTCAACTTCTTGTATGATACTGTTGCCCTAACCGCATTTCCACTTCTGTTCTCTTAATTTAATTAAAGATTTAATTAAAGTAAATTTACTTTTTAATTTACGTGAAGCTTGAACCCAGTTCCGTGTTTGGCTGAGGTTGAATCCACTTTTATTCTTTCTCTTTTCTAACTTATTCGAATTAGAAAAAAGGGGGTAGTAGCCAGAGATATTTAATTGTGTCTCTAATTTTCTTCACCCCCCCCCCCGTGTTAATAACTAGAATGAAAAAAAAGGGAATGTCAAAGCATCCGGAAAAAAACGATTGATCTCTATCAATAGACCTGCTAAAGACCCGAACCATAGAGTACTTATTACTGGTGCTACGGATAGATATGTTTTTAGATCTCGCATAAAAAATTCTCCTTCTGTATTCTTTATTGTAATACATAACGGCAATACATATATGATCAGATGTATATATATAGTTAAATTAAAGGACACTCGCATTTGTTTTGTACGCGGAATTCTTAATTCAAATTGAGAAATGTACAATAATTTGATAGATAAGATTTTCCTCTTCTTTCAAAATACGTCTCTTTCCGTCCGGGCATTCACGAAATTTACGGCGGATTTCGTATTTTTTTTTCATATGTATATAAGTTTATTATTATATGTATTATATGTTATATGATATGAGACAAAAAAAAAGAAGAAATGAAAAGATAAGTTATGTATCTCAATGGAGAAAATATGGAGAAAGTGAAATGAAATAAATATGTGGAAAACAAGACAGGGATTCTCTACAATGACATTGTAGACCAATTGAAAGGGATGTAGCGCAGCTTGGTAGCGCGTTTGTTTTGGGTACAAAATGTCACGGGTTCAAATCCTGTCATCCCTACTTATTACTTCGCCTCTGAGCAATACAATAACAAGGGATCAATTGAGATCAATTAAAATTGGACATACCTAATCATAAATTAATATGATATGCTTTATATCATATTATTATTTATATATATATTTATATATATTTCTATATAATAATATAGAATATAGTTTCTATATGAGATAGTATAGGCATTCAAGATGTAGTGGAGTAAAAAAAAAAAAAAGAATCTTTTTACTTACAGCTTTCTTTTTTGTAATAAATTTTTAATAAAAAAGTAATAAAAAAGCGCTCTTAGTTCAGTTTGGTAGAACATGGGTCTCCAAAACCCAATGTCGTAGGTTCAAATCCTACAGAGCGTGAGCCCATTCTTGTTTTGTTAAGTCAAAAATTTTAGGGAAAAGCTTGAACAGCAATCTTAATTTGACCTCCTGTGGATTAAAAAACGGAGGAGGTCAAAAAAAAGGGTATTAATTAATCACAGATCCAACTGGTCACCACGTCTATATTGTAAATAAGCAGTTACGAATAATCCAGCCAAAGTAATAGGAATTAGACCTAAGACGATTCCAAATAGAAAAACTTCAATCATTTCAATTTGTTTGAAAAGAGAAAAAAGGAGGTAATATCTATCTTTAAATATTAATCCATATTGCCCATAAATCTCAATAACCAAGAATTGGAAATTGACACGGTAAGGAACTAGAAAATGGAATACTGCAAAAAAAAAAAATTCTATTTTTTTTTTTTTATGAATTGCTCATTGAATTAATTTCAAATAAGTCGTATCTTGTTCAGACTAATAAATATAACTAAAGTTATAGTTAAAGCTACTAATAGAAAACCAAAATAACTAGTTAGAGTGGGCATGAAGGAGCTAAATAAACTATTTTTTTTATCCATATATTTGTAAAATACTTTCCTAAATTCAATTTTTGAAAGATACGAAGATAAGCAAAAATACCAATCGAAAGCTTTTTATTTATTAATCATTTATCAATTATTATCATTATAGATTATAGACAGCACTCAAAAAAAAAAAAGAGCAATATTAAAGTAGAAAAAGAAATCAACTGATCATCTAAAAATCTACCTATCCTATCTCCGAA